CTGACTTTAATAAATAAGAAAAATCCGAAAGCTCCTCGTTTTTTGCGGTGATACTACCAAAATTTCAAGTTGGCTAAGTCGTCTTTATGTTAATCCTTACGTGCCTCTTGAATCCACTCTTTTCCTATTTCGTTTTTAATTTGTTTTTGTGTATAATGTGGATTTTCATATTGTTTTTATTGTATTGTATTGATAGGAATTCTCTTGTTAAGAAACCTACGAATTGATTAAAACCTCAGATTCATACTAGAACCTCGACGATTCAATAAAAAAACCTAAGTAAAGTCAAGGATTCCCTGAGTAAGAACCCTTCGACTATCACCCATTCCATAAATAGATAAAATAGATAGAATGCCTAAAATTTCAAAGACTTCGAAAATTTTTTGGAATCCGGATAGGAGATCTGAACATTAGGTATGAATCATAGTTCAAATATTTCTTAATCGATTTCATATATTCCGTGTTCCAGATACTAGAATAAATAAATAAATATCCGACGAAGGAGACCCATCTCTATGAAGATGACAGAGCCACACTCTGTACTATCAATAGGATCGATTATAACAAGTCACACACTCATATCCCGGAAATACAGAAACAAAAAAAATTCCGCGGTCAAACTCCCAAAACAAAGTATAATGGGCTCAAAGTATGAGCTCGAAATGATTCCTTTTGTATGACTTTACAATTTTTATAGACCTAATTCATTGAAATTCCATCCAATAAAACGGAAGAATTATAAATCTCTAAAATAATAGATAGAAAGATGGCAAAAAGAGCCATTGTGACGCCCATCAAAGGAGTTGTTCCCCACCCAGGGGCTACTTTACCATATTCCGAATTCAAGGGTTTTAATAAAGCCCCTACAGACGTTCGCCTTGGACCGCCGTTCTCAACAGTTTGTGTAGTCATAAATCCTATTGTATTCATTGAGATCTGTTGACTTTGTATACCATTCCGTTGTAGTTGTAAATAAACGATCTTATCATGGACCCATTGAGGAAATTTTATAAGAATGGAAACAGCAACCCTAGTAGCCATCTTTCTATCTGGTTTACTTATAAGTTTTACAGGGTATGCCTTATATACCGCTTTTGGGCAACCTTCTCAACAACTAAGAGATCCATTTGAGGAACATGGAGACTAGTTGACGTAATGAGCCTCAAAACATTGCGAGGCTCATTACGTCAATTGAGATACTGAAAAATCATTTTATCTTTTTAGTTGGAACTTTAGGTGGTTCTCGAAAAAAGATAGCAAAAAAAATTATTCCTAAAGTCGACACTAAGAGGAATGTATAAACTAGTGCTTCCATAGATTTGATCGCAGTTTACAATTATAGCTTTCATACCTGCTTGTTCCCTTTTATTTGTGAGGGACCGTCTATCGGATAAAAAAAAGAAATAACACGAGTAAAAAAGAAGTGATCAAGGTTTCTCTGACCCCTAGGAAAAATTCCAGAAAGAAAACAGAGACGAAAGAAACCAAAGTAGTCTTATATCAGGCTGCTTGTCTTCTTGTAGTTGGATCTCCAAGTTTTTGGAATGCTCCAAATTCGACTTGAGCATCCAAATCCGGATCAATACCAGCAAAAACATCTCTGAACAGGGTTCTAGCACCATGCCAAATGTGTCCGAAGAAGAAGAGCAAAGCAAATGAAGCATGTCCAAAAGTAAACCAACCCCTTGGGCTGCTACGAAAAACACCGTCGGATTTCAATGTAGCACGATCTAATTCAAAAATTTCACCCAATTGAGCACGTCTAGCATATTTTTTCACAGTAGCAGGATCGCTATAACTGACTCCATTGAGTTCACCACCATAGAACTCAACAGTTACACCAACTTGTTCAACACTATACTTTGACTCTGCCCTTCGAAAAGGAACATCCGCTCGAACAATTCCGTCGCCGTCTACCAAAACAACGGGAAATGTTTCAAAAAAGGTAGGCATACGACGTACAAAAAGTTCACGACCATCCTTATCTCTAAAGATGGGATGTCCTAACCACCCAACTGCTATTCCATCCCCGTTATCCATCGAGCCCGCCCTGAATAATCCTCCCTTCGCCGGATTATTTCCGATGTAATCATAAAAAACTAATTTTTCAGGAATTTTCGACCAGGCTTCTGCTAAACTTTGATTTTCTGCCAGCCCCATACTAACTCTTCGATATATCTCTTGCTGAAAGTATCCCTGATCCCATTGGTAACGAGTGGGCCCAAATAATTCAATCGGAGTAGTTGCGGAACCATACCACATAGTTCCAGCAACAACAAAAGCTGCAAAAAAGACAGCAGCTATACTACTGGAAAGTACGGTTTCAATATTTCCCATACGCAAGCCTTTGTATAGGCGTTGTGGCGGGCGGACACTCAAATGGAATAGACCTGCTAATATGCCCAATGTACCTGCTGCAATATGATGAGAGGCTATTCCTCCCGGAATAAAAGGATCAAAACCTTCTACGCCCCATGCGGGACTTACAGGTTGTACTTTTCCAGTTAGTCCATAAGGATCGGACACCCATATTCCAGGACCATACAAACCTGTTACATGAAATGCACCAAACCCAAAGCAAGCCACTCCTGAAAGAAATAAATGAATTCCAAAGATCTTGGGTAAATCCAAAGAAGGTTTTCCTGTACGTTCATCAAAAAAAATTTCGAGGTCCCAATACACCCAATGCCAGATAGCTGCCAAAAAGCATAAACCAGAAAACACAATATGTGCCCCAGCTACACCTTCATAACTCCAAATACCCGGATTCGTTACAGTTCCTCCTGTAATACTCCAACCACCCCATGAATTGGTTATTCCTAAACGAGTCATGAAGGGTATAACGAACATACCCTGTCTCCACATTGGATCAAGAACAGGATCAGAGGGATCAAAAACTGCTAATTCATAGAGAGCCATCGAACCAGCCCAACCAGCAACCAAAGCCGTATGCATTATATGAACAGAAAGCAATCGGCCGGGATCATTCAATACAACAGTATGAACACGATACCAAGGTAAACCCATAGAAATTCCCCTTTCCCTTTATCAAAGATAGATAGACACTGTGTAACTTTATTGCATTAGAAAAGACTCTACTGTGACTATCCTATCGATCCTCGCTATTCAGTAAATTATTTAAGAACGGGAATTAATAGTTATTCTTTTTCTATTCTGTTGTTAATCTGTTATTACTAAAACCTTTTAATTGTTTAATTAACGGAATAATTATGTTCATAGGAACAAAAAGAAGCAGATTTATTCTATACTCGATAAGTATCAATACGCAATGGGGTTGAATAACATTTTCGAATAGCAAATACATACATATCTACTCATTACCCTATATCGCAGTAATTTGACTTTATTCCTTCTTTTTTTCTTTCTAACTTTTTGTAATCTATGCAAAAAAGAAATACGATAAAAGCCAATATTTAAATTTAAAAATTATAAACACAATAAAATCATATTCTTACGTTTTTACATCAAAGTGAAATATATTACTTAGTTTTTTTCTTTAAGCAAATGCCTATTGGTGTTCCAAAAGTACCTTTCCGAAGCCCTGGAGAGGGAGAAGCATCTTGGGTCGACGTATAGTGCGACTTGTCAGATATACTGGGTCATATGGGATTTACCCGTTCTCTCCTCAATCGAGATATCCTCCGTTTCGCCCAAGAAGGAGTCATTAAATCATAAAAATTTTGGAGCGTGAAGTGCAATTTGATCCGTTTTGAGAGGATCCATTACTATTTATTAGTCTCAATTACAATAATTTATGGTTAGCTTACCTGAACTAAAAAAAATAAAGTATTCAGGCTCTGTTTAGAAAAACCCAACTCAATTAGTAATATATCTATGATTCCTAGTTCGATCCTAAATGATTCCTATGTGGAATATCTGTGGGTTGATTTCAAACTATTAATCAAAACTTTGTAGAACGTATAAACTGAATTGAAAAAATAAGCAGAAAGTCATAAAAAAAGAAAACGGTAATAACAATATTTGTCCTATATGTGCAAATCCAAATCGAGTCAATCTTTACCCAGAGTAGAGCATAAACCTAAAAAGAGAAAAGAGACCCACCCAGGAACAAGAAAATATCATCGGGGTTGGTTGATGAAACAATACATCAATGAGAAGTTAATTCAATACATTTAGTGACTTTTTCTTTATTAGAATTATAAGAAAAAGAAAACAGTCAAACTCGTCTTTATTCAAGAATAAAATTTTTTATTAAGTAAGAAAAACCCCGTTATGGGAAAAGAGATAGGTTTGGAATCCATACATTGATTCTTTTTTTATTTTTGAGATTTTTTTGAACCGTATGCATCAAAAGGTGCGTGTACGATTCCGAAGGGATACAATTGTACCCTAATTAACCGACTTTATCGAGAAAGATTACTTTTTTTAGGACAAGCAGTTGATAGCGAGATCTCAAATCAACTTATTGGTCTTATGATATATCTCAGTATTGAAGATGAAAACAAGAATCTTTATTTGTTTATAAACTCTCCTGGCGGGGGGGTAATATCCGGAATAGCTATTTATGATACTATGCAATTTGTGCGACCAGATGTTCATACAATATGCATGGGGTTAGCCGCGTCAATGGGATCTTTTCTCCTGGCCGGGGGGGAAATTACCAAACGTCTAGCATTTCCTCACGCTTGGCGCCAATGAGATTCTTATTTAAGAGAAAAGGGAAGACTGTGCCTTCGCCCTAGGAAATAGTAAGCAATAATAGCATGGCACTTTGCATTCGATATTCTAAATTTTTTGATTCTTTTGAAAAAATTAGATTTAGATTATGTATCGAGAGAGTAGTATGAGATTAAGGGGTCTTCTCGATTTTATAATTGGGAGTTGGGTTTAGCGTCACAAACCTTTTTTGTTTACACTATCACACTAAAGGGCTCTTAACAATATTCATGTTATCAAAAGAAAAGAATCCAAGAGGTGCGCAAAAAAAATATTTTTTCTTTGATTTGGAACAAAAAGAAACTTTGGGATTGCCGAATCACATCCAAAAGAAATCACATTAAGATAATTAAGATAGAAGGCAACGGAGCCATCATAGTATTTTATACATATTCCGAAAGGAAAGACGGCTATTTGATCATTTAACCATCTGGGTATGATATACTCTATGTTTCTCTTTCTTTTTTCAATAATTTCAATAAAGAGACCAAGTTAGGTCAATCTTAGTGCAGAGCCGTATGCATATGCAAGAGGGATGCCTGTACGGTTGTTCAATTCGATCTTTTTCATATTATATTATTCCATTCTTTTTCTTTATATTTATTTTCTATACGCTTTATCATGTAAGCTAGAAAAACTTTTTATTCTATTATATTCTATTATCAGGGTAATGATCCATCAACCTGCTAGTTCGTTTTATGAAGCAGCGACGGGAGAGGTTATCCTGGAAGCGGAAGAACTGTTGAAACTGCGCGAAATCATCACAAGGGTTTATGCACAAAAAACGGGCAAATCCCTATGGGTTCTATCCGAAGACATGGAAAGAGACGTTTTTATGTCAGCAACAGAAGCACAGGCTTATGGAATTGTTGATCTTGTAGCGGTTAAATGAAAATAACACGTAATTCACGCAAATTCGTGATTGGAAATTTTTTAACTGCGTTTAATATTTATTAACTTACTTTATTATTTTAAGTTTAAGAGAAATAGACATAATTCATAATCATCCGGTTAGGATCAATCTAAACCAGTCCATTATGTATCCAATTCAACATGCCAACTATTAAACAACTTATTAGAAATACAAGACAGCCAATCAGAAATGTCACTAAATCCCCCGCTCTTAGGGGATGTCCTCAACGACGAGGAACATGTACTCGGGTGTATGCGCGACTCGTTTCGATCATAAAATGAGCCGGTATAAAAACAAAGTGCCAATATCAATGATGAGTACCGGTAAGGTAAATAGGATAGAATCGAGGAGGGGGCCTTTATTTTAAATTTTTATTTATCTAAAACAAAGAAACAAAGAATCCCTTTCACATTCCTGCATTGTGTATGAATTTTATGGCTTCTATTGGTGCAAATCGAATTACCGCAATGTAAGATGAGAAGCAATTCTCCATTGGTATAAAATGATTATCCATTAAGCGGAGGAATTCTTTTTAAGCATAAAGATTACGCCCCTACTCTGTCAAGAACGGACTATAAAGGGTCAGCTACCCAGCTAACTTTCCTAATTAAATACCGTTACTGTATAGATGGCTTTCGTTGTGAAAGGACTATTACTGGATAATTCATGGGTAGAGCAAAAGAGGATGAACTATACAAGTTACCAATAACCTGGATTAAATGAAGTGAAGGCTCCGGTGTATAGAGAAGACCTCGCCGTTTAAGAAGTTACCATAGAAACGATGGAACCCACTACACTATTTCTATATCCGTTTTCTATTTTTTATTTGCTATATTTTTGACACCTGTAATGTAAAGAAAAAGAAAATTTCTTTCTTATTTCGAATTGAAATAAAAAAATCGTGGTTAGGAAGGTTATAGTAGCCAAAGCCATTGGAATTTCTAGTTTATACATTGGAAAAATCCGTTTTGTTATTAATAGATTAGGAAGTGTTAAAAGAATAACTGAAAGAGAATAAATCAATTAGTTATTCGTGAAAGTTTCATCGATTCAATGACTAGAATTAGACGTGGATATATAGCTCGAAGACGTAGAACAAAAATTCGTTTATTTGCATCAAGCTTTCGAGGGGCCCATTCAAGACTTACTCGAACTATTACTCAACAGAGAATAAGAGCTTTGTTTTCAGCTCATCGGGATCGGGATATTAAAAAGAGAGAGTTTCGTCGTCTGTGGATCACTCGTATAAACGCAGTAATTCGCGAGAGTTTAATATTCTATAGGTATAGTCGATTAATACATGATCTGTACAAGAGACAGTTGATTCTTAATCGTAAAATACTTGCACAAATAGCCATATCAAACAGGAATTGTTTTTATATGATTTCCAATGAGATCACAAAAGAAGTAGATTAGAAAGAATCTACTGGAATATTGTAAACGTGTTTTCCCGGAGTTCAGTCTCCGGGAAGGTAAAATAGAAATAATTAAGATAAAAAAGTAGTCAAAATGAATGAACACATTCAATACAAAAAGCTTTCTCCAATTCTTTTTTTTTTCATATGGCACATTTGGATTCTCGGAAAAGAACTAATCTTGTCTTTGAGTTTGGATTGAAATTTTGATTCAAGAGTAAACCCTTTTAATTCTGGTTCTAAGACCTGTAGTTCTATCGGTTAACTCTGTTCTTTCAAATTGTTTCTGATTATTGAGAAAGGGTAACAAAGATAAAATACGAGCTTGTTTTATAGCCATAGTAATTAAACGTTGTTGTTTCAAGGTCAATCTATTCACTCGTCGCGATAAGATTTTTCCCTGTTCGCTAATAAATCGACTAATTAAACTCATATTTCTATAAGAAATTCGATCCCCCGATTGAATAGGAGGCAAACGCCTACGAAAGGGTCGTTTTGATTTAAGAAAAGGTCGCTTGGATTTATCCATGGTTTGTTTTATTATTTAATTTTATTCTTTTTCTCGAAAATTATATTTCTTAATTTGAATTCATTTTAATTCAAAATGAAAATAGGATTTTTTTCGATTTAGATTTCTATTTATATAGAATTATATAGAATTGTTCTATTCGATTTAATTATAGATAGATATAGATAGAATGCCACCCCTTTCCCTTCCTTGAAGGGGTAATATACAAGTACTCAATTCGATCTATTTCTTTATCTCCCCATAAGTCGTATGCTTATAACAATATGGACAGAATTTTCTCAATTCTAATCGATTAGGTGTATTGTGGCGGTTCTTTTGAGTAATATATCTGTAAATGCCCGTTGATACCCTATTAACGTTGTTTCGGGCACAGTTGGTACATTCCAAAATCACCGTTACTCGAACATCTTTACCCTTGGCCATGAACCTCCTTTGTAATTTTTGATTTACTCAACTTTTCTATTTTTGATTCAAAACGAATAAGTAAAGGATAGAAGATTTCTAAATTTTATTTCAAATTGAAATAGAATATTTCATTTTTGATTTAAATATATTGGATAATATTCTTTACTTAGACCTTCAACCCGCATTTCTATTCTACTCCCATTCTTTTATTATATTTTTTTTATTATATTAGGAATATTGATTGAAATTTAATTCGAATTGGACCCCTAATTTCCCAGATGTTAAAGAGACTTTTTTTCCCTTTCCTCCCTTAATTTGAATTCTAAAAAAAGGGGGAAAAAGAAAAGAGAAAATAGGAGTAAGGGGTTAGTCACAGATATTTGATTCTATCTTTAATCTTCTTCATTCCCTACTATGTTATTAACTAGAATGAAAAAAAGGGGAATGTTAGCGCATCCGGAAAAAAACGATTAATCTCTATTAATAGACTCGCTAAAGCCCCAAACCATAGCGTACTTAGTACTGGTGCCACAGAGAGATATGTTTTTAAATCTCGCATTGAAAATCCTCCTTTTTTTTATTGTAAAAAAGAAAACATAAAAACATATATGATTCGATAGATAGGTCTTTAAAGACCAGACCACCCAGAGTTATACACGTAATACCTAATACCTAATTCAAATGGAATTCCTTTATTTTATTATTAATAATTATTCAATTATCCAATGATCCAGTAAAAGTCAATAAGATAGTACCTTATCATAAAATTATAAAATAACTAAAAAAATCTCCCTCTTGCCGAGAAAATAGATAACGAGAAAATAAAAAATACTGATTTATTCTTGTATACAAATCTTTTACTATTATTATATTATATGTTAAATGGAACAAAAAAGACGAAAGGAACAAAAAATGGTGTGGGGAAATAACTATGTGGAAACTAAGATAGAAATTCTATACAATGAAACTGTGGAACAAAAGGGATGTGGCGCAGTTTGGTAGCGCGTTTGTTTTGGGTACAAAATGTCACGGGTTCAAATCCTGTCATCCCTACCTATTACTGCTACTACTTCGAGGCGCAGTAACGAGGAATCGACGAAGATCAATTCAAAGTGGACAGAATCTTTCATTTTTATCATACTCTGGGGTTCTAAAAAATACTTTGCTTTACAGTCTTATCTATTCCGATAAAAAGCGCTCTTAGTTCAGTTCGGTAGAACGTGGGTCTCCAAAACCCGATGTCGTAGGTTCAAATCCTACAGAGCGTGATTCTTTTTTCTTAGATAAAATTAGATTGATAAGGGATTCAGTAACTTACCCAGCAATAGGGATTTGACCCCCTGTGGATTAAAGAGAGGAGGAGGCCAATACAATAAAAAAAATAAAATTTAATTCATCAAAGGTCTAACTGATCCCCGCGCCTGTATTGTAAATATGCAGTGACGAATAATCCAGCTAAAGTAATAGGAATTAGACCTAAGACAATTCCAAATAAAAAAACTTCAATCATTTCAATTAGTTTAGTTCAAAAAAAGGAGGGAATATCTATACTTAAATAGTAATCCGAATTGCCATGAATCTCAACGATTAAGGGTTGAAAATTGAAACTATAAATAACTCTAGAATACACGGAATCTCGAAGAAAGTTTTCATTTTATGAATTCTCATTTTAAATAAGTTGTATCTTGCTCAAACCAATAAACAGAGTGGAGGTTATCGTTAAAGCCGCGAGTAGAAAACCAAAAAAACTAGTTATAGTAAGCATAAGGGGGCTAAATGAAATCTTTTTTTTATACATATGTTTCTAAAGCACTTACCTTACTTAAGTTTTCATTTTTACAAACTAGTAGAATATGCCAAAATATCAATTGAAGCAATAACTTTAATGGAAAGTTGGGCATTCATCTATCATTATAGATGGCACTAACACAGATAAAGTGGGAGGTATAGGAAATGAAATCGACTCACCGTCGGTAACATCTATGCATCCTGTGATTTCAATCAACCGATTCATTGAATATAATTGAGTATTGAGTAGCT